CAGGTGGAGGGGTTTTTCTTGGTTGAATAGAGAAAAAGAAGACTCCCTTTTTTTGTTGTGCTTCGCTAGGTCGAGGTAAGTAAGGTATACGAAGGAAAAGCCTATTTGACAATGAAAGTTACCAAAGATATTCGTTTTTTCAAAAAACTTTAGTTTGTACACAAATACAGCAGGCCTTTCCTAAATCCATGTGAATTCCTCTTCGTAGTTTTTCATTTCACCAGGCCCGTGAAATGAGTTGACTTCCAAAATTCAATAAGATTGGGGATATCAAAAGAAAGGGAGTCTCACTAATTCTTTTATTGTGGATATGAATATGGGATATGAATATGTAATTTGCCTCCGAAGATTAATGACGAAAGGTTGGTTTGTTTATCTGCAATTGCAAAAATCAATATCCATTGGATCCATTGATATGCGTTTTTTCTTTCATCTGCGTAAACGATTGCCGTGAGTAAACTTATAGGAATAATTGGATTTAACTTAGTTACAAGCAAGAAATAATAATGAAGAAATGCAAATTAGACAATTTTTTTTTGCATTTTTATAGGGCTATACGGACTCGAACCGTAGACCTTCTCGGTAAAACAGATCAAACTTATTATTATTAAAATGATCTGACCTGTTTCAAAGACCCAACATGCATTTTTTTTGCATTGGGCTCCTTCATTAACTGATATAAATATCAGTTAGTCTGCCATTTTTTTTCTTGACAGAAAAAAAGATAAGGAAATGGCTCCATGTGCTCTGATTCATTATTTGGGAGCATTACCAAAGTGTTTCAAGGGTGGGATTATCTTGACGTAGGTCTGTCTCTGGCCTAGATCAACCTAAGTTAAATGAAGTCTCTATCGTTCTGCTTAAAAAATCAAATATGAAACTTCATACACCTTAAAGTTCATATGACGAAAAGAGATTTTTTTGAGGTCCTTATACTCATTATTGCCTAGCATTGAATAGACTGGGTATTCACCTTATCAAGATCTCAAATCAATGATGGGTTCTGTTTGGCACCTCCTAAATGGGCGTACAAATTGGACCGAACCCTTTGTCAGGCTATGGTTCCCTCAAAGTTATGGAGTAAGACATCGATTTCTCAACAAGATCAATTTTTCTGATTGTATGATGAACTCCCTTGAAAAACATTGGCGCGCGTGTAAACGAGTTGCTCTACCAACTGAGCTATAGCCCTTAGTGCTTGTGATACATATTTTATCATGTAGGTAAATTCTTGTCAAGAGAAATATTCCATGATCCAACATCAAGAATCTTTGATCTCTTTGAGTGGTATTCCTTAGATTAGTATTGCTTATAAGTAATATGATATTTATAATCCATCGACAGGATGGGTTTTATTTGGTTCTCTTTGGGATGATAAATGACCTACTTAACTCAGTGGTTAGAGTACTGCTTTCATACGGCGGGAGTCATTGGTTCAAATCCAATAGTAGGTAAAACTTATTAGATACCATTGATTCTGGTATCTAATAAGGTTTACGACCCACCTTTAGTGATATTTATTTTTTGATTTTGTATCTTTTCTATTTCATTTTTGAATTTGAATTTTTGCATCAGAATTGGATTCTGTTTGATTGTATTTGATTGTATTCACCCGACAGAATCTAAATAGGATTAGAAAGAGAACTTCTTTTTATTATTCGAACGTACCAACTAGTTATGAAATCGGATTGCTAGCCTCCACCCGTGTTCTAGCTCGTCGTAGAGCTAGATTTGCCTCAATTTTTTGTCTCCTTCCTTCAGCTTTTTTCACATTAGTTTCCGCTATTTCAAGAGTTTGCTGAGCTTCTTGTGGATCAATGTCACTACCCTTCTCCGCATCATTTACTAAAACAGTGATCTCATTATTTCCTATTCTAGCAAAACCACCCATCAGAGCCATCGTTAACCATTGGTCGTTAAGGCGTATTCTCAAAATCCCTATATCTACAGCTGTGGCAATAGGGGCGTGATTTGGTAATATGCCAATTTGACCACTATTAGTAGATAAAACAATTTCTTCCACTTCTGAATCCCAAACAATTCGATTAGGGGTCAGTACACTAAGATTTAAGGTCATTTCTTCAAATCGCTCTCCATTTCTAAGTTCATAGCCTTCGCGGTAGCTTCATCGATAGTACCTACCAAATAAAAGGCCTGTTCAGGAAGACCATCTAATTCTCCGGAAAGGATCAATTGAAATCCTCGAATTGTTTCTGCTAGACCAACATATTTCCCTGGAGAACCAGTAAATACTTCTGCTACGAAAAAGGGTTGTGATAAGAAACGCTCAATTTTTCGCGCTCTTGCTACGAGTAAACGATCCTCTTCGGATAATTCGTCCAATCCAAGGATAGCTATAATGTCCTGAAGTTCTTTGTAACGTTGTAAAGTTTGCTTAACTCTTTGGGCGGTTTCGTAATGTTCCTCACCAACGATCCGAGGTTGAAGCATGGTTGACGTTGAATCTAAAGGATCTACTGCTGGATAAATACCTTTGGCA